CTAGAAAACGTCCGAAAAAACCTGCTACGGAACTACCGAGCAGGGGTAAAAATACGATAAGTAGATACATAATGTCGAGTGTGATCAGACAACCAAAAATCAGACAATGACAGAGCGGCCTGTGATTGAGTGATAGATTGATCGACGCCCGAAGAAGGCTCGACCGAAGGAATGAGTCAGAAGGTGAATTGTAAGCCCCAACGACAAACGAACCTACGCGCGGAGCATTTTCGGGGACTAGCCTCCTTCCTTCTTACTTGACTTCCAATTCTACTCTTTTTTTCTTGCATTTGAATAACTTCCTCTTTATCGCCATTCTTCTGTTTAAGAACTGCGCCCCACCCACCCCCTATTTGAGTAAGGCTGGAAAGAAAGAGGTCCTTGCTTTATGAAACTTCAACCTTCGATCGGAATACGGATGAGATCAGAAAGGCCATCATTGGGGCAAACGATGCAATAGCTTCGGTTAGAGCAAAGCCCAAAATGGCATAACCAAATGATTGTTTAGCCAATGATGGATTTCGCGCCACGGAATGAATCGAGGAACTAAGGACGTTTCCAATACCGACAGCAGCTCCCGCTGAAGCAATTGTAGCAGCTCCGGCACCTATTGATTTTGCACCTTCTAACATCTCGAGTTGAGAATTCTCGTCACGCTTTTTCATTCACGATTTTATGTTATAGATTCCTCGTCGATTCTTCCCCTCGTTCCTTTTCTCTTTGGCATCTCACTTGGAATGCAATGCATTCTTTTCGATCTTGTACCCCCTATTTGAGTAAGTGCGGTACACTGAACACCAACCCAATCTCGATGAAAAAAAGAAAATATTGCAATTACAACAACCTCCGTGAACAGACGCTTTGTCAGTTAATTAGAGTGTTATAACTCTTATATAAAATAGTCCCGCAAGCAGCAATCGGAGGAGATTCCGCTCTTTCTTTAGGGAAGTCCTCGTCTCCTTTCTTACCGGCAATAGAGGGGGAGAAAGGCTAAGAGATGGCGCAATAGAAGGCCTATCCGTCGACGTCGAATATTCGTTATAGATAATCGATGTCCTTCGCTTCATCTGCAGTAATCGGTGTAATAAAGCAAGGGAAGAGGAGCATCTAAGTCAGGCTGCTTAATTCATTAATGTATAAGACTTAGATCAAGCTAGGAGAAGCGCTTTCAGGCTCGTTCGCTTAGCAAATCTCTAATTAGTCTTCTCTGGTGTCGGCCACAGTCCAAGACAAGAAGTAGTCTTTTCCCATTTGCTAGCAGGAAGTAAACTCATGGGGATTCCGCAGTTAATGAGATAGAGAAAGCAGCAGCTAGGAAGTCACTTTAAGGGTCACATTCCGCTTAGCTTGGTATTCGGTCGCTGTCACAGTAAAAGACTTATTCTTTTCTCATTTGCTAGCAACAAGAAGTAGGGATTCGGCGCTTATAATAAGAAAGATAAATCACCTTGCTTCCTAAAGCTCAAGCCAGCAAAGAAAAGACTTATAGTCAATTCGGGACTGAAGTGCAAAGACAAACGAATATGGTAGAAGGAGTACAACAAGCAATCAAAGGAATGCAGGCGTTGGTAAGCGTAGAGGGGCTAGAAAGAGAAGTGAAGGTCGGTAGGCAAGGGGGTTTGGGAAAGATAGTAAGTACTTATTATATCAACCACAGGCTCCAGCTTATTACATGCTTGGTTTCTTACTTTTTTTGAATTAGTAACCCATTCCTCTATGCCAGTCCCGCATTCACTCTATCCGTCCAACAAGCTCTCTTTCCCATTGGTAGGCAGAAGACAGGGGTTTTGGAGGGAACTACTAAAGGTGTGTATAAGCCCTACATACTGTGTATGTTAGACTGTCCCTCCAGCTGAGCTTCACTATGAACTAATAGACTGAAATTAGCATATAATGAAGGATGTATTATAAGTACGGTGAAACCAATATCCCAATTATTAAGTCAACCATAAGGAAATCGGCACACATGAATGACTTTCATTAAATACTTATCCGGGAAACTCTACAATAATAGGTTTAATCGATCGGTCTGAGGTCTGTGCTCTGTCCACATTCATCTCTGTCTTTTCAAAAAAAAATAGATGTTTTCTTCTTTCACGACATGCTCTGGTCTCCGGTCTTTCCATCCGTCCACGGCTATTTTATTGTCAATCCTGCCTTCGCCCTTTTTTTTGTTAGCAGCTCTTCGATCAACCCAGGAAAGGGTCTCAGAGGCCATGTTTTCTAATCCAAAAGGTCACTTTCATGACTTGAATGGGTCAAGAAAGAAGTAGGACCTTTCAAAAGGATCGTTTTTTGGGCTTTATTTTGAAGCGTAGTTTTCCACTCTATTTTCAACTATATATATAACAAGGAGTGGAGCTGGAGAATATCCCTCCCCGGCTAGGCGACTACGTTTTCTTGTTTGAAATTCCAGGTCTGGTCTTCATTGGTATTTGCTTTTTGCTCACCCACTACGTTTTTTTCTTTTGAGTTCTTCCCCCGCCCGGTCGAGCTGTCTGAGGTCGATGGTGCATCCGGTAAGCTCTTTCGGTATTCATCTCCAGAGCCCGGTCAGATGCTTCAATCCTTCATTCATATTCTGTCTCAATATCTTTTTTCATGTCTATATTGCGAGTTTACAGCTCGAATGTTTTACTAGTCTTCCCCTCCCATGTGATAAATGGGCGGTCTCCCCTAGACCTTCTTCCGTCTAAGCTCTCATAGTATTCATCTTTCTTCCTTCTCTGCTGCACATCTGTATTCTTTCCCTCGCTTTATAGAGATCTTGGCTTTCTGGTTTTTTGTTTGTTTGGTCAGGGGGTGCTGTGGAGAAATCGTTTAGGAAACCAAGCATGTAATAAGCGGAAATCAATACACATGAAAGGAGTTGTACACGAGTTTGGTAAAGCATTCACCTTTCGGTTGTACATCGACCTATCGGGAAACTATAAAGTCTCCCGCAAGCGTCCCTTCTTAGGTTGGCATTTGGCTTTGGCCTTGCTTGTTCGGTTTTGGCTCATTCTTTTGATTAATATGTATCTTGCCATGTCTGCTCCGTCTGCTGGTATAACATAGATGTCTTCTCTGGCAATAGCCAATCAAGAAGCCAAAGCAGGAGCCAAGCCAGCACATCGGGCGAGGAATCCCTTACTTGTTCGGCTGGCGGATGCAGTTCTTGCTCTTTATGAGGATGCGGATGCAGTATAATACGAGAATGTATAAGCCAAGTTCGGTACACCAAGCCGTTACAAAAATCTCTTTGTTTCAAATAGGTTATCCCATATCGGCCGGCCAATCAACAAAGATCTGAAGAATGACCACTTTTTGAGCCTACGACAGGAAATTCCATTAGAACATATAACAGAGGCGTGAATGGGGGAATACGATACCATAAGGAGGAATTAATATAACTTAATATTATACTATCCGAAGGAGCATGGGGTTTCGGGGGGGACTTATGCTTTTCTTAAGGTTTAATACTCTTTGTGTTAGGCTTCCCCCCCCTATGCTAGTTACTAACTTAGGTACCTAGCTCAGAATCCATAGAGAATATCAAAGATAGTAATGAATTCTTAGAACAAGCATATCAGCAAATCAGCTACGTTACCCTTTTTCGCTTTCAATCTTTCTATCTTTGTTTCGCTTTTTGTTGTTGTTGGTTCCCATTTCATTTTTGGATCAAAATAGATCTTGTTTTTTCTTGCTCTTCTTTTAAATCCCGGTCTTGTTTCAATTGTAGTTCTTCGGTTGAGTTCGTTCTTTTATTCAAATACATCCCATTCCAGGTTAGCTCTCTGCTCGGGATGCATGGGCTGGGCGTCCGTCCTTCATTCCCATCCTTTATGTTATGTAAATAGAGACTTCCCCTTCCACTCTCCAATATAGGGAACCTCTATCGATCATCTCACATCTGTCTGTCTCGTCGGTCGTATTTCTTTAGTAAGAGGACGTGTTAAAGCAATAAATATCATAGATCTCAGACGAGAGGTAGATCCACGTGCGAAAAAATGTGTTATTTCATAGGGACTGAAACTTGAATGATACCTTACTTAAAATAAGGAATTAGTTGAATATGCCAGAAAGAAAATAGAGGAGCGAGGCGGACATCGGCACGTGCGTGGAGGCTAGCGCAGGTAAGCTCACATAAGGGTCTGAGCTCATATGTCGTACTCTATCATTGGCATGGGCGGCATCGATTCATTCGATTACGTTTTACTCTTCAAAATCCATCTATGGATTCTACTTTATTTGACAGGGCTGGTTACACAAAAATCCACTTTTATTCGATATCCGAGTCGAGCTGGAATAACTTTGATTATATGATATGCCCTCTTTCTGAGCCAAGAAGGCATGTTTGCACGCTTTCATATAGAGAGGAACCCTCGATAATATACTTTATTTCACGCGCCTATAAAAGAAATAGAAAAAGAAGTAGAGGATGATGATTTGAATGGGGATTTACAGAAGAATTTCCATTCTTATTTGAGTACCTAGGGAGGGAAGGATCCCGAGCGTAGAACAAGAAGAGTAAAGTAAGAAAGAAGAGTTATATTGGCACGTACTGGAAAAAATCTATCTTTGTTTGGCTTAAGGTAAAGGGCATCAGCGAAGCCTTTCCCGTTCCCTCTTTTTCAAATCATTCTTTTGCCAGTTGTTGTTGGAAACATAGGAGGGAGCTCTTCCTGTATTTAGAATTTCGTATATATAGGCATCCTTATTAGTTTAGTCCAAACTAAACTGGAGTTAAACTGTAGGGGGGTCATATCTCTGTCTCGAGAAAATGCTTTCTTTTGAGCCTATATCGGCAATTTACAGGGTCGAGGGGGGTCTCACAACCCTCGATAAAGGCCTCTCTTATTGGCGTATAAACGGAAATGGAAATCAATCCAATTAGAATAGGAAGAAAAGGCACATGCAGTTCACACAATATCTGGAAACATGGGGAGGATCAAAGCCAATCAATCGCAGGAAAGCCGGTACTCAAAGAAGTAGGCGCGTTCCGCTCTTCTGTCTGATGGAATTTCGTTTTTATTCCCATGTTGTCTAAAGCTAAAACAAGACTTTGCCAGGCATGGGGGGCGATGAACCCTCGTACAAAGCCTTTATTTTCCCGCAAGGAAAGGAAATCTCAATCCAAATTAGTAGATGAGTAGCTCGCAACTAATATAATAAGGGTAGGGGTGAATACGCGATTTATTTCGTTCTTTATAAGAATAGTATTCCCTTCTAAGGGAGGTGCGGTGCCTGTCGGCCCGGTCATAATGATCGGTCTTTCTCCTTTCCCAGGAGTGAAGGAATTCGTCTCTATGCCTATAATTTCATTAGTCAGAAAATGTGTTCAATGGCTGTCATGTTTGGAAGTGAAGTACTAGAGGTGTCTTCCAATCTTCTTTTAGACTCTATTTTTTTTCTAGTTTGATCTCCCTCTTCCCTTTCTCGCCACAAGGAGCTCTTTTATAAATAACAAATGGGGAGGCGGAAGCAATCAAAGTGATGCGTAAAGTCGGGGCTTCGGGAAGGACTCATGTAATAGATAAGCTTCAATACTTTGTGTGTTAGACTTCCCCCCTTCAAGAGCTCCGCTAGTTAACATATGGGACTAGCCTATCGTATAGAAGAGAGAGTCTATCCTTAATTGATTGAGTATGAAACTCTTATAATTAGCAAGCGCCAATTCATTCATTAAAGAAAGATTAGCGCAATCACTATCTGATATTTGAATTGAATGAAGGTACAAAAGAAATAGGTGCTTGAGCTGGAACTCTCGCATCAGCTGGATCAGCTTACGCTGTTGGAAAGGCTAAGTGCTTCCGAGTTGAAAAGGAAAGCTAGCGAAGCTAAAACAAAGATGACAAGCAAATCCCCAGAAAGCTTTTTTAAAGGCCGATTAGTCCAAAAGGCTTGTTTGGGGGCTCTGATGCGTACTGGCCGCCAAAAGTCTCTCAAATAGGCCCCTCTTTTTGAAGGCTCATTCAACTTCCTTATCAAAGGATGCTAGCAAAGCAAAGAGGAGGGAGACGGCAGGCGGAAGGTAAGGAGGAGTGGTGCAATTAGGCCTTCCCTTCGGTATGCGATATCCGTATGTAAAGTTCATTTCTCTCGTAGGCGCCTATTTGTTTAAGCAAAAGCTTTTGAAATTTCTGGTTTTAGGGACTTCACCGCTAACGAGCATCGATAAGCTGTCGCAAGCAATCAATCAAAGCGATTCCCTTCTTTATTATATATAATCCGTCTCGGGCCCTGCCCCTGTCTACAGCTATGCTATCTCTATCACTGCTAAGGTAAAGGTCGATCGCATCCTGATCCCGTCCATTCCTTTAGTTCGCTCTCAATGGGAATTTCTCTGTATAGTAAAACAAAGCCAGTGAAAGCTTTCTTCTAGGCGCTAAGGTACGTACTGGTTCGGAATCCGCCTCTTTAGCAAACAAGCAAGGGTGGTCTACGATTAGAAAGAAAGTCTCATCCCTTGCTTGTTGGGTACGAAACTGCGCTATTCAAAGCATCGAAAAAAAGAGATATATAAAGTATATAAAGTGAGTCTCTCCCCTTACAATTTCACTAGAGTTGTCACTTTTTTCATAAGTCAGAAAGGTTCTTAGCCTACCGGTGACCGGCTTTCAAAAAGCACCTTTGGGCTGAGGTTTCTCGATCAACTATCTGACTTTTTTAAAGAAAGACAAAAGTCTTCTTTATATACACAATTATCAGTCTAGTCCTTTGTACCAGAAGAGTGCGGCAAGGAGGAGATACTAAGCAATCAAAGGGATGCAGGGGAAGAGGCCTCCCATATAGGACCGAGAATGCCGAAAGAGAAAGGTCTTTATTTAACCGTATAAAGAGACTTGAATCTTTAGAGACCTATATAAATCTTCCCCAAACTCGTCCAGGGGGCTACTTGGCCCTTGTGAAAGATCAGTTGGATCGAGCGTCCACCTTGGGCAAACGAGTTTATGAGGCCATCCTCACCTCGGAGATAAGAGAGCTTTCGATTCGAGAGAGTAAGCAAGAAGCTCAAGATCTCATTTGTGATCTTCTTCTTCGCGAACCTAATCCCAAGCTCCAATTTCTTATTGAGTTCTCAATTTACAAAAATATCCAAGAAGCAGCCTTTCATTTTTTTATTGAGGAGAAAACAGCCCCCCATTTGAGCGAAGTCTCCGGCCTTCCCCGTTATGACTTAGAGCATCTCTCACGTCTTATAAGTCACTTGCGAATGAATGGCCGGAAATCATAAACGTATAGATCCTTTCTCTCTTTTTTATGTGACCCAAAACGAGCGTAACCGCTTACCGAGAAATAGAAAGGAAGGACAGGTTGGTTTGAGGACCCGTTGGTCAAAGGAAAGGGGAGGTCCTGATTCCGGGACGGAGCCGTATGACGCGAGAGTGTATACTTTTGAACTCAGGGAGCGAGACCCTAAAAAAAGTGCAAGAAGCTATGAAGAATGGTAAACTCTGAAAGGAAAGATGGAAACAGGGGAGTTGGCTGATAAAGATGGACAGTAACGATTGCGTAATATCAATTTTTCGGCCTCGTCATCGAAAGCGGCTTCCAATTGCTCGGAAATTATAAGCTATATGGGGGGCTTGGATGGTGAGCAAAAACAATTGATCAAGAAGTTGGTCAACTTTCACATGAAAGAAGGTAAAAAAACAAGAGTTCGTGCTATTGTTTATCAAACTTTTCATCGCCCAGCTCGAACTGAACGCGATGTAATCAAACTTATGGTTGACGCCCTAGAGAATATAAAGCCCATATGCGAAGTGGAAAAAGTAGGAATAGCAGGTACTATTTATGATGTCCCTGGGATTGTAGCCAGGGATCGTCAACAAACCTTAGCTATTCGTTGGATCCTTGAAGCAGCTTTCAAACGACGTATAAGCTACAGGATAAGCTTAGAGAAATGTTCATTTGCTGAGATACTGGATGCTTACCGAAAGAGGGGAATTGCACGTAAGAAAAGGGAGAATCTTCATGGACTGGCTTCCACCAATCGAAGTTTCGCGCATTTCAGATGGTGGTAAAGTGAGACTACATAAAGAGCTCTTCCTCATTCAGTCAGATTATTCAGTAAGATATGGTTCTTTTTTCTTTTTGTTTGAATCTTCATATAGAAAGCCGGCTTCCTCATACTCCTCCCTTCATTCATGGAGTTGGAGGAATCCATAGGAGGCCCGCCCCTTATGCATTGCATGAAAGAACCTTTCTTTGTATGACTTCTCTTTTGCCTCAGGTCGAATGAATACGAAAGGGAGATCAATCAAACAAAAAAAGAGGCCATGAATGAAGAAGTAGTGGGCCTTTCACCCTCTTTCTAGTGACTCGGGGAGCTGATCTGAGAAATGCACTTCAAAGGGAGGGAAGCTAGCTTTCCCATGTTGGTATGGCCGGGCATAAAAGATTTGGAAGTTAGGTCAAAAAGAAGAGGGGCGAAGCGAGAGAGAACAGAACGGAACCGATAGCCCTGAATTATGTCAGGGCAAGAGAAAGAAAAGTAAGGACTCTAGTTTTCCGCATATGCATATAGGCTGTGAAAAAGAAAAAGAAGTCCACTTTTATAATAGAGAAAGAGAGTGATTCGTCTACTTTGTTAATAAGGTAAGGAAACGAACTTCAAGTACTTCGTAGGACGAGGACGAAGACTTATTTATAATATAAGGTACGGACAACCTTTCACTTGGGTACGATCTAAAACGATTCCACATTCAAGAAAGAACCGGACCGGACTCTTTTTTTAAGAGGGAAGGAGCCAGAATCGAGAGGATCAGATGAAGGGGAGAGAGAACTACTATTGAAAAAAGGGAATCGTACTCTTTGCAGCCTCCCGTTCACTCCACTTTCAGATAGTTCTTTTTTCAGTAAACTGAATGCCCCACCCTTAGCCAATAAGGCTCCTATAGTTTTGAAGCTGGATCTCGGAACTAAGGAAAGCAATTATTACAAAAGGCTAAAGAGGCTGAACCCCCAGCTTCAAAACTGCAGAATAAGCTGCCATTGATTTTGCATCTTCAAGACGTGAAGAAAGACCTGAACTCATATGAGTGGAAGTACTTCCAGAGCTTGACTAGGGACAGCTTACCGATATTCAAAAAGGTCGGCCTTATCCTACATAAGCCCATTCCCTAAACGGAATAGACAGAGACGACAGAAGTCGACCGATGGAAGTCGAAACTGTCACATTATGACAGCCCAAAAACACGGTATAGATGACATTGGATTCATTCATTCCTATATCTTTCAATCGGTCTCAAGCATTGACTAGAAGGGGGGGTCATAGCATCCTTGCTTGAAATAGTTCCTCTCCTTTGGCCCTGGCCTAGTAGCTCGGGTCGGGCATGCCCTTGATTCTATTCTTTCTCGTCCACGAAGCCGGGTCCTTGAAAGACTTCTTCCCTTCCCGGACATCGGTCTTCAATCGCTTGTTCAATAACTCTGCCTGTAACGGTCAAGGCTTGGCTTGCGAAGTGAATCAATTGAAGTAGAGTTAGTAAATGAAAACAAGAGTGTTATGGGCCCCTTGAGTTATTTTTACCTCAAAATAGTCAAAGCCTTAAAATAACAGAGAAAAAGGGGAGCACGTTTCCACTTTTTTGTAAAGAAAGAGGGCTAGCCTAACATGCTGAAATCAGCTTTAGGTCATAAAGGGAATAATATAACTTTTAGTCATAGCTGTAGTAGCTGTACTAGGAGGAGCAGTAGGTGTTGGCGTTGGCGAGCTGCCGTTCCTTCTTGCGGTAAGTAAAGAATTCATGCCATCCCTCCCCCCTATACTTTAAAGCTCAGTCTATCCGTCTATTCTTCTTGCCTGAGGAACGATTATATCCTCAACCCAGATAATAAAGAGACAAGCTTGGCCTATCTATTCTATTATGGCCGGCTTGTTGGAGAGAGCGGTAGCGAAGGGACTCCCCCTCATCTATAAAGGAGAGGTTGAGAGAATAGGGGCGGTAAGCATTTGCAGTAGTAGGTATTCTCCCAGGGGGTTTAGGGGGGCTGGGCTGCTAAGGGGGGATTGCTT